TTGACCTCCTTCCCGCAGGAGGTCCAATGCAAGTTGCAATTAAACTTTTTTGTTTTTTTTTTGTTCAAATATTTTATTGTGATTCGACATCAAATAAACTGACTCACGCTCTGTAGGATTTGAACCCACGACATCGGGTTTTGGAGACCCGCGTTCTACCGAACTGAACTAAGAGCGCTTTCTTATGTTTATGACAGGGGATACAACTGTACTGTAAAAAAATCTACCCCAATGCATCTTGCATACATATAGTATAAAAAACGGAAAATTATGTACAATTTGAATCGTTCTCAATTAATCCTCGTTACTGTCCATAGAAGAAGTAATAGGTAGGGATGACAGGATTTGAACCCGTGACATTTTGTACCCAAAACAAACGCGCTACCAAGCTGCGCTACATCCCTTTTTTTTTCAATTGTCGGGCAGTCTCATTCTACAAAATACCTGTCTTGTTTTCCATATCTTCATTTTTTCCTCCATCTATATACAATTTTCTTATCATTTCTTCTCCTCCTTTTGGTTTCATATAAGAAAATCTTATACATATCATAAATATAAGAATTATATACATCTGAAACCTAACGTATAAAAAAGTTTTATCAGTAATGTTCAGGAACAGGGGATTAAATGAAAATCTCATCTATTGATTAATTGTACATATCTATTTTAGCATTTAGTTCGGAATTCTGTGTAAAATAAATACAAATGATCTTGAACTACAACATCTGACCATATACACATATGTATTACAATCCATAGGAAAGGAGGATTTTCAATGCGAGATATAAAAACATATCTCTCCGTAGCACCCGTGCTAAGTACTCTATGGTTTGGGTCTTTAGCAGGCCTATTGATAGAGATTAATCGTTTATTCCCGGATGCCTTGTCATTCCCATTTTTTTGATTCTAGTTATTGATTATGTGAAGAAATGAATAAAATTAGAGATACAATTCTACATGACTCAAATTTCGAATTTCCTCCCTCCTTTTTCAGTTCTTTCATTTCAGTTCCTTAGCTTTAGGATAGGGAGAAAAGAAAAAAGTGTATGGAACCTCAACAAAAATGTGATAGATCGAAGATCGAATTTGGGAGACCTAAAATTTAAATGTGGATCCAGTCTAGGGAGGGTTCCGCGAGAAAGAAGATACTTAAATTAAATAAGAATAATAATTTAGTGGATTTAGGATAGGAACAATTGATAGTTAGAAAGAAATTGTATTACTTAATTATTACTTCATAAAATAAAATTTATTACTATATAAAATATAAAATGAAAATTTTTACTTAATTACAATTACATTAATATTAATTTTTAAATTTGAATAAATAAGAATTTAATGATAATTGCAACGAAATTTTTAGAAAATTCTATTTCTAGTTAGTAACTTCTATTTAATTTATTTTTGTTTTCTTCTTCTTCAGCTCGGATCGAAAATGTAAGAGTTAAGCCGATACAAAATTCAAAGGGGGTTTATGGCTAAGGGTAAGGATGTAAGAGTTATAGTTATTTTAGAATGTACCGGTTGTGCCCGAAATGATGTCAATAAGGAATCGCCGGGTATTTCTAGATATATTACTCAAAAGAATCGACACAATACGCCTGGTCGATTAGAATTGAGAAAATTTTGTCGCTATTGTCACAAGCATACGATTCATGGGGAAATCAAGAAATAGATTGAACGGAACACATGTGTTCTTTTCAAGTCAAAGAAGAAAAAGAGCTTAACATATATTTAATTTTAATTTTTAATATAGAATATGAATAATGTGTATACATTATGCATACAAATCAAAGCCTATTTTGGTAGGATCTGAAGTAAATAAAATAAAGAAATAGAATTTTAGAGATAAGGAATAAACCATGGATAAATCCAAACAATCTTTTCGTAAATCCAAGCAATCTTTTCGCAAATCCAAACGATCTTTTCGTAGGCGTTTGCCCCCAATTAGATCGGGGGATCGAATCGATTATAGAAACATGAGTTTAATTAGTCGATTTATTAGTGAACAAGGGAAAATATTATCTAGACGGGTGAATAGATTGACTTTGAAACAACAACGATTAATTACTATTGCTATAAAGCAAGCCCGTATTTTATCTTTGTTACCCTTTCTTAATAATGAGAGACTATTTAAGAATAAAAAATCGGAGTCGATCCCCCGAACTCGAATTACTCGTCCTAGAAAAAAAAAATAGACATACTCCTCAATTGACTCCAAACTCCAATTGTAACTCAAGCTCAGATGTGTTTTTTGTTCGAAAAGGCCTAGAATCTAGAAGAGTGGGTTCCAGTGTTAAAAGAAATTATTCTATCTTCTACTTTATTTGAATTTGATTTGATGATCTTGTTGGAAATCATGTAAAGACAATTCTTATTTGATATAGCTATTTGTGCAGGTATTTTACGATTAAGAAGCAATTGCTTCTTGTACAGATTATGTATTAATATACTATAACTATACAATACCGACTTTTCACGAGTTATTGCATTTATCCGAGTAATCCACAAACGACGAAAATCCCTCTTTTGCCTACCTCTATCTCGATGAGAGGAAGCCAAAGCTCTAATTTTTTGTTGAGTAATCGTTCGAATAAGTCTCGAATGAGCCCCTTTAAAGGTTGACGCAAAAAAACGAATTTTTGTTCGACGTCTACGAGCTATATATCTCCGTCTAACTCTTGTCATTGAATCAAATTAAACCTTAATGAATAACTAATTGATTTCTATTCTTTCAGCCATCCTTTTATCCCCATCCCCCTTGGTCGATGAATAACAAAACGGATTATTCCGATATATAAAATATGAATTTGAATGGCTTTTGCTACTATAACCTTCCTTACCACCATTTTTTATTCCTTTCAGGCATTTCACCTGAAAATAATAAATTCTAATGATACTAAAAAAAGTGGGTTCCTTCGTTTCTATGGTTATTTCTTAAACGGCGAGGTCCTCTCTATACACCGGAGCTTCTTCTTTCATTTAATCAAATGGTATTGTGAACTTGTATAGTTCACACTCTTTGGCTCTACCCATCAATTATCAATTATAGAGTAATAGCTCTTTTCACAATAAGAGTTATCTATACAGTAACGGCATTTAATTAGGAAAGTTGGCTAGGTAGCTGACCCTCTTAGTCCGTTCTTTTAACAATGGGAGCATAATCTTTTTGCTTCTTATGATACCATTTCCTCTGCTTAATGGATAACTATTTACTACCTATGGGGAATTGCTTTTCATCTCAAATTTAGGTGATTGGATTTACACCAATGAAAACCATAAATTCCATACACAATACACAATATAGATATATGAAAAATCTTTTCCATTTACTCTATTCATTGGTGCCGTTCAGTAATACTGGAAAAATTTTCTCATTTGTATTTGTTCGAACTCATGATCTGAACGAGTCGCACATACACCCTAGTACATGTTCCTCGACGCTGAGGACATTCTCTAAGAGCGGGAGATTTCGTAACATTTCTTATTGGCTGTCTTGCATTTCTAATAAGTTGTTTAATAGTTGGCATGTCGTATAATTATATATACGTTGTATATATAATTAGAAATTAGAATGGAATGGGTTGGTTTAGATCGATCTTAACCTGAGAATTCATCTGATAATTAATAATTATCAATTTTTTCTATTCAATATAAAATCACAGAAAATTAAATTACGGTTTGAAATAGATTTACAATAAAAAATCCTCGAAATCCTCGGGATCCGCCCCTACAAGATCAACAATTCCGTGAGCTTGGGCTTCTGTTGCTGACATAAAAATATCTCTTTCCATGTCTTGGGCTACAACCCAAAGAGGCATACCTGTTCTTTGTACATAAACCTTTGTGAGGGTTTCGCGAAGTTTCACTATCTGTCTCGTTTCCCTGAAAAAGTCCCCTGATCTTCCGTCATAAAAAGAACTAGCAGGTTGATGAATCATAATCCTAACCTAATGTTATTGATATAACAGGTTCTTCTATCTCGCATGATTGGGCTAAATTAAAGGATAAAAAAAATAAAAAGAAGAAAATGGAATTGAACAACCGTACGGGCATTTCTATGTTGCATACGGCTCCGCAACGGAATTTACTTTATTCTTCTCTTCTATTCTATCGAAGAAATCGAATTTATCTGATTCAGATCGTTGAATTATCCATTTACCACCCTTCCTTTCGTAGGAGTAAAAAATACTATGATGGTTCTGTTGCTTTATATAGATATCTTATCTATGATTTAGCAATCCCAAAGTTCCCTTCTGATACGATCAAATAAGGAAAATTTATTTTTTTTTCGTACTCTTTCATAAGATGAATATCAAAAAGAGACTTCTGGTGTGGAAGAAAAAAAGTTTGTGACGCTGAAATGTACTCCCGACACATAAAATCAACAAATCGGAAATACTCTTTGTTTCATACTACTATCTCGATACAAAATCTCATGTTATGAAAAAACAATAAAATAAAATAATGGTTTGTTTAAATCGAACTCGAAGTGCCATGCTATTATTACTTATTATTCATATTCAATATGGCGAAGGCATAGTGTTTCTTTTTTTTTCAAATCAAAACTCATTGGCGCCAAGCGTGAGGGAATGCTAGACGTTTGGTAATTTCTCCTCCGACCAGGATGAAAGATGCCATCGAAGCGGCTATTCCCATGCATATTGTATGCACGTCGGGCGTCACAAATTGCATAGTATCAAAAATAGCTATTCCTGATATTACCCATCCGCCGGGAGAGTTTATAAATAAATAAAGATCCCTAGTCTGATCTTCTATACTGAGATATACCATGAGACCAACAATAGTATTCGAGATCTCCTCCTTGACCTCTTGTCCTAAAAAAAGTAATCTTTCTCGATAAAGTCGGTTGATTAGGACAAAAAAAATCCTATCCTTTAGTCCTTTAGGAGCCGTACACGCACCTTTGGATGCATACGGTTCAAAATCAAAATGAAACGGAGAAAAAAGAATCAATGTGTCGATTCTTGTTCTATTTCTTTTTTCTTTAACTTAATAGGTTTTTCTAAAAAAAAACGTTTTTCTTCCATTTTTCAAAAAACATGAGATGTGCTCTCGCTTCCTTACCTATAAAAAAAGAATTTATTGAACTTATTGAAATTGAACTAATCTCTCTCATTGATGTATTATTTCATCGATATTCAAATCACGATGCAATTTTCTTGTTCCTGAATGGGCCCTTGCAATTCTTTTAGGTTCATGTTCTACTCCGGGAAAAGATCTGTCCGAATTTTATTTGCACATATAGGACAAATAATCTCAGTACCACTTCTTTTTTTTTTTTCAATTCGTTTCATGTCTTTTCCCAACTCAACTATTTGATGTATTCATCATGCTATTCTGTTGGTTATTGGTTGGACGTTTGAAATCACTTTTATAGTAACTCATCTTACTTATAGTAATATAGTAAGGATAAGAATCCTTTATAATACAAGTAATAATCATACATATATTATATTACCAATTTGGTATTTTCTGAACGGAGCCTGAATACTTTATTTTTATTTTTCCAAGTGAACCATAAATCCTCCTAATTGATAATATGGATCCCAAAATGCAAATATAAATAAATTGATCTAATTACACTTCACGCTCCGAATGATTGATGCTTCCCTCAATACAATATTTCTTGGGCGAAACAGAGGATATCTCGATCGGGGGAGAAAACGGGTAAATTCCATATGACTCAATATGTCTGACAAGTCGCACTATAACTCAACCCAAGTTGCATCTTCCTCTCCGGGATTCCGAAAAGGTACTTTTGGAACACCAACGGGCATTAATTTAAAGACAAAATTGAGTACTATACTTCACGTTAATATGGAAACGTAACAATGGTTTTATCATCTTTATCTCTTTTTCTCTTTATTTTATTTTATACATAGATTTTTATACATAGATTGAAAGGTTTATATTGAAAGGTTTATAGAGTAAGACAGAATGAATAAAGAGAAAATTTAACTAACGTATCAATCGTTGGAATGATAAACAAGTATCTATATATTTGTTTCCCGAAAGTAGGAGTAATCCTCCCATTGCGTATTGGTACTTATCGGGTATAGAATAGATCCGCTTCTCTTTGTTCTTACGAACAAAATTTTTACCTTATTTTCAATGAAACGGAATAAATATTAACCTTTTCTCATACAGAATCCACTGAAAAGTTAGGTACATAGTATAGTCTTTTCCAATTCCAATGCGATAAAATAAAGTGACATAGTGTCTAGTTTTTTTTTGATAAAGGGGTATTTCCATGGGTTTGCCTTGGTATCGTGTTCATACTGTCGTATTGAATGATCCTGGTCGATTACTTTCGGTCCATATAATGCATACAGCCCTAGTTGCTGGTTGGGCCGGTTCGATGGCTTTATACGAATTAGCAGTTTTTGATCCCTCTGACCCCGCTCTCGATCCAATGTGGAGACAAGGTATGTTCGTTATACCCTTCATGACTCGTTTAGGAATAACCAATTCGTGGGGTGGTTGGAGTATTTCAGGGGGAACTATAACGAATCCAGGTATTTGGAGTTATGAAGGTGTGGCAGGGGCACATATTGTGTTTTCTGGTTTGTGCTTCTTGGCAGCTATCTGGCATTGGGTGTATTGGGACCTAGAAATATTCTGCGATGAACGTACGGGCAAACCTTCTTTGGATTTGCCTAAGATCTTTGGAATTCATTTATTTCTCTCAGGATTGGCTTGCTTTGGTTTTGGCGCATTTCATGTAACAGGTTTGTATGGTCCTGGAATATGGGTGTCCGATCCTTATGGACTAACCGGAAAAGTACAACCTGTAAGTCCTGCATGGGGCGCGGAAGGCTTTGATCCTTTTGTTCCCGGAGGAATTGCCTCTCATCATATTGCAGCGGGTACATTGGGCATATTAGCGGGCTTATTCCATCTTAGTGTCCGTCCGCCTCAACGTCTATACAAAGGATTGCGTATGGGCAATATTGAAACTGTACTTTCCAGTAGTATCGCTGCTGTTTTTTTTGCAGCTTTCGTTGTTGCTGGAACTATGTGGTATGGTTCAGCAACAACCCCAATCGAATTATTTGGTCCCACTCGTTATCAGTGGGATCAAGGATACTTTCAGCAAGAAATATACCGAAGAGTTAGCGCCGGACTAGACGAAAATCTAAGTTTATCGGAAGCTTGGTCTAAAATTCCCGAAAAATTAGCTTTTTATGATTACATTGGTAATAATCCGGCAAAAGGGGGATTATTCAGAGCAGGGTCAATGGATAACGGGGATGGAATAGCTGTTGGATGGTTAGGGCACCCTGTCTTTAGAGATAAAGAAGGGCGCGAGCTTTTTGTACGTCGTATGCCTACTTTTTTTGAAACATTTCCGGTGGTTTTGGTGGATGGAGACGGAATTGTGAGAGCCGATGTTCCTTTTAGAAGAGCAGAATCAAAGTATAGTGTTGAACAAGTAGGTGTAACTGTTGAGTTCTATGGTGGCGAACTCAATGGAGTCAGTTATAGTGATCCTGTGACTGTTAAAAAATATGCTAGACGTGCCCAATTAGGTGAAATTTTTGAATTAGATCGGGCTACTTTGAAATCTGATGGCGTTTTTCGTAGCAGTCCAAGGGGTTGGTTCACTTTTGGTCATGCTACGTTTGCTTTGCTCTTCTTTTTCGGACACATTTGGCATGGCGCTAGAACCTTGTTCAGAGATGTTTTTGCTGGTATTGATCCAGATTTGGATGTTCAAGTGGAATTTGGAGCATTCCAAAAAATAGGAGATCCAACTACGAGGAGACAAGTAGTCTGATACAAGATTGCTCTGGTATCTTTCGCCTCTTTTTTTTATTTGACATAGGGTTAGAGTACTTAAGAAATCTTGACTTGAATCACTATCTTTTCTTTTCCTTTTCTTTATATTTATATTTTATACTATATGGTAAATGATGCCAAATGAATAGGTGTGGAAGCTATAATTGTAAACCACGATCGAATCTATGGAAGCATTGGTTTATACATTCCTTTTAGTCTCTACTTTAGGGATAATTTTTTTCGCTATCTTTTTTCGAGAACCGCCTAAGGTTCCAACTAAAAAAGTAAAATAATTTTTCATTATTTCAGTTGAAGTAATGAGTCTCCCTACCCTATATGGGAGACTCATTACTTCAACTAGTCCCCGTGTTCTTCGAATGGATCTCTTAGTTGTTGAGAGGGTTGCCCAAAAGCGGTATATAAGGCGTACCCAGTAAAGCTTACAAGTAAACCAGATATAAAGATGGCGATTAGGGTTGCTATTTCCATTTTTAGACAATTTCAAGATCACAATACAATGGATCTATAATAAGATCGTTTATTTACAACTACAACGAAATGGTATACAAAGTCAACAGATCTCAACCAATGATTAAATAAATAGGATTTATGGCTACACAAACCGTTGAGGATAGTTCTAGATCTGGGCCAAGACGAACTACCGTAGGGAATTTATTGAAACCACTGAATTCGGAATATGGTAAAGTAGCTCCGGGCTGGGGGACTACACCACTAATGGGGGTCGCTATGGCCCTATTTGCGGTATTTCTATCTATTATTTTGGAAATTTATAATTCTTCCATTTTACTGGATGGAATTGCAATGAGTTAACTTTAATAAGAACTATGAAGTATTAGTTAAAAAAAAAAAAAATTACTTTACTTAAACTTAAAACTTTGATTTCTAGACCATTCTGGTAGTTCGACCGTGGAATTTATTTGTTTCGGTATCTCCGGAATATGAGTGTGTGACTTGTTATAATTGATCCTATTAATAATACAGAGAATAGTTCTGTCATCTCTATCAAGATGAGTCTATTTCGTCGGATAATTATTCTAGTATCTGGAACACGAAATCCATGTAATATAGAATAGATCAAGAAAAGAAATACGAAAACTATGATTCATAACTAATATTCGGACCTCGAAACCGGACTCCAAAAATTTCAAATAAATATTTCCTAAATCAAACGATTTTTCTTCTTTCAGACTTACTTTTTTTTACCGAAGGACAACTTCTTTTCTAGATCTAGATTTTGTTGAGTCATAACATACATTCATTGAATAAGTGATTATGAAAGTGTTCTTACTCAGAGAACCCTTGAGTTTAGCTTGGCTTGAGGCTTGGCTTTATTAAATCATCGTGGTTCTAGTATGAATCTGGAGTTTCAATTGATTCATGGGATCTCAACAAGTGAATTCCTATACCAAATATATATATATAGTTAAAAAAGATAAATAAATAGTTAAATAAGAGTCAATACACATTACAAAAAAAAAAAAAAACAAGAAATCAAATTAAAAATAAATAGGAAAGAGAAGATTCAAGAGGCCTGTAATAATCAACATCAAAAAAGACGGATGAGCCAACTTGATATTTTTAGGCCTTATCATACAAAAAATACAAAGAATAGATTTCCAATTTTTTTTTACTTCGTATCTTTGGGTCGGAGTAAATCAAGCGGCTAAGCTAAGAAGTTTTGAACTTTCTATTACATATCTGTTGAAATCAACATTTGTATGTTTCTGCTTGAGCCGTACGAGATGAAATTCTCATATACGGTTCTCCGAGGGGAGTTTCCTGGTTTTGGGTTACCTATCTCAATAAAGTATATGATTGGTTTGAGGAACGTCTCGAGATTCAGGCGATTGCAGATGATATAACTAGTAAATATGTTCCTCCTCATGTCAACATATTTTATTGTTTAGGGGGGATCACACTTACTTGTTTTTTAGTACAAGTAGCTACAGGTTTTGCTATGACTTTTTACTACCGTCCGACTGTTACAGAGGCTTTTTCATCTGTTCAATACATAATGACTGAGGCCAACTTTGGTTGGTTAATCCGATCAGTTCATCGATGGTCGGCTAGTATGATGGTTCTAATGATGATTCTTCACGTATTTCGTGTGTACCTTACAGGTGGATTTAAAAAACCCCGCGAATTAACTTGGGTTACAGGTGTGGTTTTGGCTGTA